GGATTACTTTTATCTATTCTCGAAAGCAAAGGTTAAAACTTTATCTTTATATTATTAAATATTACATTATTCGAATAAAAATTGATTTGAAATGAAAATCAAGCCACGACCCTTACGAACCAACCGTTCTTTTGTATTGACCAAGCAAAAACCTCATTCCTTTAACTGCAAAAAAATCTAAAAGCTATTTTTTTTTGAATTTTTAAATGTTTTGCGAATCAAGAGTTTTATACATTGTTTAGTTGAGATAAATTCGAAGAAATTGTTCGAATTGTGTAATCTTCAATTATTGATACAGGTAACCGGCCTAAAGCAATTTGATTATAATTCAATTCATGACGATTATAAGTAGAAAGCTCATATTCTTCGGACATTGATAAACAATTTGTTGGACAATACTCAACACAATTACCACAAAATATACAAATTCCAAAATCAATACTGTAATTAAGTAATCGTTTTTTTCGAATATCAGTTTGAAATTTCCAATCTACAACGGGTAGATCTATAGGGCATACACGAACACATACTTCACAAGCAATGCATTTATCAAATTCAAAGTGGATTCGACCTCGGAAACGTTCTGATGTAATCAATTTTTCGTAGGGGTATTGAATAGTTACAGGTAAACGATTCGCGTGGGACAGGGTAATCATGAAACCTTGACCTATATACCTGGCAGCTCGTATTGTTTGTTGACTAGAGTTCAAGAACCGAGTTAGCATAGGGAACATATCTGAATATCTATAAATAAGTTTACTGGTTTCTTTCTCTTGTTTGAGACAAGTTATGAAGAATAGAATATTCTATTCCTTTACAGTGAAAGAAGCTGGAACGAAGTTGTTAATAATAGATTACCTAAAGAAATAGGTAAAAGAAATTTCCATCCAAGATTTAATAGTTGGTCCATTCTTAGTCTTGGTAACGTCCATCTTGTTGCAATAGAAATAAACAAGAACAAATAAGTTTTAGCCAGTGTAATAAAGATACCTATTATTGTTACAAAAACTTTCCCTCTTTTATTTATGTCAAAAATTTCAGGACTAAATAGGTTTGGAATAGAAAGATTCCAACCCCCCAAGTAAAGAACTGTTACAAATAACGAAGAAACTAGTAGATTTAGATACGAAGCAACATAAAATAAGCCAAATTTTATACCTGAATATTCGGTTTGATAACCAGCTACTAATTCTTCTTCTGCTTCTGGTAAATCAAAAGGTAATCTCTCACACTCGGCTAGAGAAGAAATTAGAAAAATGATAAACCCTATAGGTTGACGCCACAAATTCCATCCCCAAAAACCATATTTTGATTGTGTTTCAACTATATCAACTGTACTTAAACTGTTAGATAATCATAGTCGACAATAACATCACTGTTCTCGTCACTATTACAGAACCGTACATGAGATTTTCACCTCATACGGCTCCTCATAGGTCACAAATCAATATAAGAACCTTTCAACTTTATTTATCTTGATGTATTTGTTGATGTGTTTGTAAGATCGATAGAGAATCAAATTCTTATCCTAAGGCCTATAATTAGACTAATGGAATTCTGTCTGCTAGATTTATAATAAAATAATAAAAAAGTGCTTCGGAATTGATCTCATATTTTAAAAATTTTCATTTTTCTTTGTTAATTAAAAACTTTACCCTTGAATGAAAAAAATAATTTTTAGAGGAATATCACATAGATATTTCAACCTATCTTTTTCTCATTTTCGATTACGAAAAAGCATTTAGACATTGCATTACATAACAAGAATTTTATTTCGTTCCTATTCTCCTTTCTCAGAAAAAGAAGCATTATTCGTATTATCAAAAGTAAAAGATTTCTTCGTTTTGATAGTTATTTACTTAATCAGTGGACAGGAACATACTCTGGATCGAAATCATGGGGAGTACTTCTTAATCATTTCTACCAACTTAAAGCCCCAATTCGAATTACTTTTCTATAAAAAAATATCCTATTGGATAATTTAAAGAATCTCCATTACTAATCCTTTGTGTATCTTGGTCTTCCTAACCATCCACTTATTTTTTTTTGAATCTCTCATTAGGCTCTATGGTAATAGTATAGAAAAAAACCCATACAATTGATCTTTTAAACCCGCTTCAAGCCATGATGACTAATCAGCCAATCTTGGGGTAAACAGCCTTGACTGCTTATGTTTACTTTCACTTAATTCTTGTACATAGGAAATGAGATTGAATTCCTTTAACAGCAAATTTAGAAGCCGTTTTATTTCACTCATATAACTATCTGGTTTAATTCATCAACCTAATGATGAATAAAAAAATAGATATTCAAATCATTTAACTTTCTTCTTAGAAAGAAAAGAAATGGAGGAATTTTTATGTCTTACCGAATCACACGTAGAGATATTGATAATACACATAGAGTTAATGGTATTTCATAACTAATTGATTGAGCAGCAGCCCTTAATCCACCTAAAAAGGAATATTTATTATTTGATCCATAGCCTGACATAAGTAATCCAACGGGAGCAAGACTTGAAACGGCGATCCATAAAAAAACACCAATACTAAGATCAGCTAGAATAAAGCGATAGCTAAAAGGAATTATTGAATAACTTAGTAAAATGGATATGACTGCTATGGATGGACCAATACTGAATAAACGAGTATCTCCTCTAGACGGAAGAAGATTTTCTTTGAAAAGTAGTTTTGTACCATCTGCTAAAGCTTGAAGCATTCCCAAAGGACCTGCATATTCGGGTCCAATACGTTGCTGTATCTCTGCAGATATTTCTCTTTCTAACCAAACAATTACTAGTACACCCAGTGTGATTCCTAATACAAGAATGAAAATAGGGACAAGCATCCATACGAGCCCATAAACTTCTTTTAAGGATTCCAATCTGAAAAAAGAATGAATAGCTTCTATTTCTGTTATATCAATTATCATTTCAACGATCAACTTCTCCCATAATGATATCTATACTACCTAGTATCGTCATAATATCAGCCAATTTCATTCTTTTAACTAACTGCGGAAGAATTTGCAAGTTGATAAACCCCGGCGGTCGGATTTTCCATCTCCAAGGAAAAACACTCTGATCTCCGATCAGAAAAATTCCCAATTCTCCTTTTGGTGCTTCGACTCTTACATAAAGTTCTTGCTTGGATAATTCAAAAGTTGGAGAAGGTTTTTTACTAATAAATCGATATTCAAAATCATTCCATTCAGGGTCTTTTATTCTATCAAAGCGCCGGCTTTCTAAATTCTCATAGGGCCCCCCTGGAATTCCTTCCAGGGCCTGTTGGATAATTTTTATGGATTCTGTCATTTCGCCGATTCGTACTAAATAACGAGCTAATGAATCTCCTTCTTTTTGCCATTGAATCTCCCAATTAAATTCGTCATAACACTCATAACGATCAACTTTACGAAGATCCCATTGTATTCCGGAAGCTCGTAGCATTGGCCCCGATAAACCCCAATTTAATGCTTCTTCTCCGCCAATAATACCTACGCCTTCAACTCGTTCTAAAAAAATAGGATTTCGTGTAATAAGCTTTTGATATTCAGCAACCCCAGTTAAAAAATAATCGCAAAAATCTAAACATTTATCTATCCAGCCATGAGGTAGATCAGCAGTGACTCCTCCGATACGAAAATAATTATGCATCATGCGCATACCGGTAGCAGCTTCGAATAAGTCATATATCAATTCTCGTTCTCGCAAAATATAGAAAAAGGGGGTCTGTGCCCCAATATCTGCCATAAAAGGGCCAAGCCATAACAAATGGGAAGCGATACGACTTAACTCCAGCATAATAGCTCTAATATAGCTAGCCCTTTTAGGTACTTGAATATTGCCTAGCTGTTCAGGTCCGTTTACGGTTATTGCTTCTGTAAACATAGTAGCTAAATAATCCCAACGTGTTACATAAGGCAAATATTGTATAATTGTTCGATTTTCCGCAATTTTTTCCATTCCTCTATGTAAATAACCCAATATAGGTTCACAGTCAATAACATCTTCACCGTCGAGAGTAACGATTAGTCGAAGAACACCGTGCATTGATGGGTGGTGAGGGCCCATATTGACTATCATGAGGTCGTTTCTTGTAGTTGGTGTAATCATAAGTTTTTCCCGAGTCAGTCTTCCATGCATTGCTGAAAGTAAAAAGAAATTCATCAAAATTTAAACGACTAAGCTCATCAAGACTAAGCTCGTCAAATGATATCATGCTTCAAATTAACGAGTTTTTATTTCTCGAATATCCAACTCATCAATTAATTCTTTATAGCGTCCTCTATTTCTTTTTGACAAATAGGCTAGTAGTCGTTGACGTTTTCCCAAAATTTTTCGCAAACCTTTCTGAGATGAAAAGTCTTTTTTGTGCAATTCCAAATGTGAAGTAAGTCTCCTTATCTTAGTGGTGAAACTGAATACTTGAAATTCAACAGACCCTCTATTTTCTTTATTTTCTTTTTGAGAAATAATAGAAATTACTGAATTTTTTACCATAAAAAACTCTCCTTTCCCCTTGTACAGATATGGATTTTACCGATCAGTAATAAGTATAAGTAATAATAATGCCATTAATTTTGATGTGGTATATACAATAATTTAATCCAAATAACTCCTTTCTGAATTCAAACCAATCAATCGAATTGGAAATTGGATTTAGATAGGAATAGAAAAAGATTGGTACATTTTTGCATCGAAGAATTTAGACCTAAAATTAAGAAGTTTCTATTGATTCATTTGGAAAACTAATTGAGATATTATTCATAATTCATTTCATATTGAATACTAGAGAATACTAGAATGAAATGTGAGACAAGAAAAGTACGTGATCTGTATATTTGTTTACTTTCATATACCCTATATTATATATAGATTAATATAGATTATATATAGGGTATATAGAAATAGGGTTTAGGTTATATATAGAAAAATTGTATTATTCACAGAATTTCAATCGCGGATACAGATGTATTCTTAACATACTGAAACGACTGCCATTATTGGTATCAAACCAATAACGATTCATACAAGCTAAATCTTCTAATCGATAATTAGGCCAAAGAAAGAACTTTAATTTCATTAATTGATTTTTCTCTCTATCAAGATAATTATTGTCATGTGAAACTCGGCTGCTGTTTTTTATGTTCTTTCTATTCCAAAATACTGGATTTCTATATGTATAATTTTCATTCTTTGAATTGAAACAAATTAGAATTCTCGCTTTTCTACGACGTTTAAACGAGAAAATATTTTCTGGAACAAGTAAATCAAAATGATTTTTGTCTCTATTTTCATTTATTCTTTGATGTGGTGAAATTGTTTCATCCAAATTTGTCCTAGAAACATATCTTTGCTCTTGATATTTTTGATTAATTTGATGCTTACTCTTATGAAGCAACGAAATACCTACGGTTTGGTACATAATAAATTGTCCATCTTTTTTTCCAGACAAACGAAGTGGTTCTACAATCAATACCCCCCTCTTCATTAATTCTGAAAGAGTTAAATTACTTTGAATCGGCATTCTATCCAAATTGATTTCTCTCTTTTGAATGGAGGTTATAGTCATTTTTTTTGGATCTATCAGTCTAAGCAGAAGACAATATGCCTTGATATTATTGATCATTCTTTGATTTAAAGTTGTGCACCATTTCAATTGAAAAACCAAATAACGTTTCAGGAAGAAATCTAGTTCTGCTTCTGTATTGCTTTTGTATTGTTTTCTCTTTTTCCCCTTTTTTATGTCCAAGCTTGCATAATTATCTTCAATATCTTTTTGTTGTGAGAGAACGGATCCACGATATCCTTGACTTATGGGTTCTTTTTCTTCTTGATTTCGATGCTTTTTATTCGAGGCTATCAACAAATTAATCTTTTTCTTTTCATTAATCTTTTTATTTTCACTACTATTTAAATTTAAAAGAAGTAATTTGCTTGGTATAAACCAAGGTTTTGTTTTATATGCCTTATAAAGTAACACAAATTCTGGGAAGAGCCAAAATTCCAGATTCGATATGGGGCGCTTTAGTATTTTTTCATTCATTCCCATCCAATCAAAAAATCCTTTGTGGAGGTTTGGTGAATTGGTTTCTGGAATCATAAGATAAAAAATATTTTTTTTAGAAATTATTTGAGAATTGTTAGTAGGAATTTGAGTATTTTGATTCCTATTGGTATCAATAATGATCCAGGTCTCAATATCGGCTTTTTGGCTAAGATAAAAATTGAAAAATTTCCAATCAAAGTTTTTTCTATCGGCCGATTTTTCCATATATGGAATATCAACCTGTCCTAGATCATTTTGAATAGGGATGTTCCTCAGTATATCAAAAAAGGCCTTTTTAGGCCTGTTATAAGTATAATAAATTTCTTGGTTCTTATTTTCTTGAAAGGGAAATCTATAAAAAAAACATTCCGTTTTATTATCATAATTAATAAATTTATATGATAAAAGATTATATCTATAATATTTTCGAAAATTACTTTTTTCATTGGATAATAAATATACTTTCGATTTTTTTTTGGAACCAACCAATTGGTCTTTTTCATATGAATGCCGTTTGCTTAAATTTTCCTTTTTAACTATACAACGCTGGCGAACTCTATTTCGCCATTTTTCTGGTATTAATCTAGACCATCCGATCTGAGATAAATGGTATTGATAATGTCCTTTTAACCAGTTTTTCCATTGATTCGTTTCATAGCTTGGAAGTTTTTTATTTGCTAATTTCGAATGAATCATTCCTTGTCTTTCAAAAGAATCCTTTATTTTAGACTTAAGAAAAGGGGGGATTCTTTGATATTGAACAACAGATCTTACCGAGTTCCTAATTTGAATTTGTGATAATTTGTAAAATACATATGCTTGTGACACGTAGGATAAGTCATAAAAAATACGTGAATTTTCTTTAATATTACTAATATTATCAAATGGCTTTTTTATAGTCGAAATAAATGTAATTGGAGTTTTCTTTTTTTTATTAATTCTTTCTTGTTTTCTTTCATTATTGTAAATCGATTTATCAATAATTTTTTTTGTTACTTTAAGAAAAAGTTTTGTATTTATTCTGGGAATATTAATGATAGATAAAAATAGATCTGTGTAGATTTTTTCAATGAAAATTTTAAAAAAAGGGGGGAATTTATAGATTAATCGAGCATTTCTTCTTTTTAATATTTGCCATTTTTCGAATCTTTTAGCATTAGAATTTGTTTTGTTAGGACTAAGATTATTTATTCTTGGAGTTACTTTTTTTTTCTCTTTTGAGATTCTTTTTATTTGATTTCGAATTTTACTTGTTCTATCAGCGAGATCCTTCGTTTTTTTTTCCGTCAATGAATAATTTGACGAACTCGGAGATGCAATTTGATTAAATGATTCGTGAATTATCTGATTGCTTATCATGGAATCTTTTTCTTCTTTAATTTCGCTTAATTTATATACTTCTCTTAATCTAAATAATAGAATTGGATTTACTTTTGAAAATTCTTTTATT